CATTATATAATTTTGTTATTGGTAGTTCGATCGTGGAATTTCTTTCTTTCTGTATTTCCGGAATATGAGTGTGTGACTTGTTATAATGGATCCTATTGATAGTACAGAGAATGGGTCTGTCATCTTGATAGAGATGGTTTTACCTCGTCGGATATTCATTCTAGTATCTGAAGCACGGAATATATGAAATAGATCAAAAAAATATTAACTATGATTCCTACTTAATATTCCGAACCCGTGACCGGATTCCAAAAAATTTTCCAAAGAAGTATAAGTTATAAATCGAAAGATTTTTTTGAATATTAATTTTTAAATCCCTCTTTTATTTTGATCAAAGGAAAAAACTTTCTTTGGATTTTTAGTTATTATATCTATCATTCAATAATTGATGATCCAATGGTTCTTACTCAGGGAATCTTTGGATTTCGTTTGAAGTTTTATTGAATCATCGCGGTTCTAGTATGAATCTGGGGTTTCAATCGATTCATAGGGTCTTAACAAGAGAATTCCTATCACTAATAAAGTAAAGAAACCAAGAGTAAAGCTGCATTACATACAAAAAAAAGAAATCAAAGAAAAAGAAATAGGTAAATAGAAGATTCAAGAGGCCTGGAACGATCAACTGAGCTGACTTGAAATTTTGGCATTATAACCACAAATAAGAGCTTTCGGATTTTTTATTTTTACTTTTTCGTATTTTCAGAGAAGTGATAGAAGGTTAATTACGAAGTTTCAAACTTTCTATTACATATCCCTTTCAAAGCAATATTTGGGTTTTTTGTTTGAGCTGTACGAGATGAAATTCTCAGATACGGTTCTCAGGGGGGGAGTCTCTTTTGTTTACCTATCTCAATAAAGTCTATGATTGGTTCGAAGAACGTCTCGAGATTCAGGCGATTGCAGATGATATAACTAGTAAATACGTTCCTCCTCATGTCAACATATTTTATTGTCTAGGAGGAATTACGCTTACTTGTTTTTTAGTACAAGTAGCTACGGGATTTGCCATGACTTTTTACTACCGTCCAACTGTCACTGAGGCTTTTGCTTCTGTTCAATACATAATGACTGAAGCTAACTTTGGTTGGTTAATCCGATCAGTTCATCGATGGTCGGCAAGTATGATGGTCCTAATGATGATCTTGCACGTATTTCGTGTGTATCTCACAGGAGGTTTTAAAAAACCTCGCGAATTAACTTGGGTTACAGGTGTGGTTCTAGCTGTATTGACCGCATCTTTTGGTGTAACAGGTTATTCCTTACCTTGGGACCAAATTGGTTATTGGGCAGTAAAAATTGTAACAGGCGTACCAGAAGCTATTCCTGTAATAGGATCCCCCTTGGTAGAGTTATTACGCGGAAGTGCTAGTGTGGGACAATCCACCTTGACTCGTTTTTATAGTTTACACACTTTTGTATTACCTCTTCTTACTGCCGTATTTATGTTAATGCATTTCCTAATGATACGTAAGCAAGGGATTTCTGGTCCTTTATAGAGAATAGAGACCATAGATATTTGTAATCAATCATTTCTCACTTGAGGAGGAACAATAGCATTTCATTGCTACAAATATGGATTATTGAAAAGAATAAGACATGTATTTGGATATTTCCCTTCAACTATACAATATAGTATTCTTTATTTGACACAAAGAGTTCTAGTTGAAGGGAATTCTCCGAAGAGAAAATGGATTATGGGAGTGTGTGACTTGAACTATTGATCTGGCCGTGCAGATAGAGATATGCCCTTATCTGCCACATTGAAATTTACAACCAAATGTGTTTTTGTTCCAACCACCCCGTATAAGCCCCATCCAGAGGATAGGCCGGTTTGTTTGAAGAGAATCTTTTCTATGATCTATCATCATATCCGATCATATCTATCGTACATGAGCAGGCTCCGTAAGATCCAGTAGAATAAGTGATGTGACCTAAGACAGATTTTGTTTTAGCTATTTTACTTACTTAATAGTATAGAAATGCAGCCATTTCCTCTGCATCAACCTGATTTATTATGATACTATCGGAGTGAGACAAGGGGTCTAAAGAAGAGCAGAGGCTAGACTTTATTAGTAACAAGTAAATCCTTTGTATGGAATGGAAATGGAAGATATTTTGGGGATAAAGTCAAATTGCAAGGTCTGAGACAACCCAGAAAGCATTTGGTTAGGATGAACTTTGTAAGCTTACTTGGGTATTGAGCATTTACGTGTAAGAACTAAATTCCTTGCCATGGGATTCCTTACCATGGGTAGGTAGCTGCAACTGCGAAAAATGGAATCTGGGCCTTTTTTTCTTACATAGATTCAGTCATCTATGTGTGTATACTATATGTAGCGATATTTTGACTATATCGAGTTATTTGATATGGATCCATTTAGTTCCTTTGATTCTTGCTCGAGCCGGATGATGAAAAATTATCATGTCCGGTTCTTTCGGGGGATGGATCTATAGAAATTCACCTATCCCAATAACAAAAAAACCGGACTTGAATGATCCT